CTTTTTTTCATTCCGGAAGAAGTGCATATTTTTCCCGAATCTTCGTACCTAATGGTACGGAATAATAGTATCATTGGAGTAGACACACAAATCGCTTTAAATATACGAAGCCGGGGGGGCGGATTGGTCCGAATGGAGAGAAAAAGGGGGGGGGTTGAACTAAAAATATTTTCGGGAGATATCCATTTTCCCGGCGAGATAGATAAGATATCCCGACACAGTGGCATCCTGATACCGCCAGAAAGTGAAAAAAAAACACTTAAGGAAGCCACTAAGGAATCAAAAAAATTGAAAAAGTGGATCTATGTTCAACGGATCACACCTACCAAGAAAAAGTCGTTTGTTTTGGTTCGACCTGTAGTCACATATGAAATAGCGGACGGTATAAATTTAGCAACACTCTTCCCCCAGGATCCGCTGCGGGAAAAGGATAATATGAAATTTCGAGTTGTCAATTATGTCTTTTATGGGAAGGGCAAAGCCGCTGGGGGAATTTCTGATACAAGTATTCAATTAGTTCGGACGTGTTTAGTGTTGAATTGGGACCAAGACAACAAAAGTTCTTCCGTCGAAGAGGTTTGTGCTTCCTTTGTTGAAGTACGTACAAATGGTCTGATTCGAGATTTCCTCAGAATCAACTTAGTTAAATCCAATATTTCGTATCTCAGAAAAAGGGATCATCCGTCGGGTTCAGGATTAATTTCTGATAATGGTTCAGCTCGCACCAATAGCAATCCGTTTTATTCCGTTTTTGGCAAGGCAGGGGTTGAACAATCGCTTAGACAAAATCAAGGAACTATTCGTACGTTGTTGAATAAAAATAAGGAATGCCAATCTTTGATAATTTTGTCATCATCTAATTATTTTCGAATGGGTCCATTGAACGATGTAAAATATCACAATGTGATAAAACAATCAATTCCAATTCAAAAGGATTCGCTAACCCCAATTAAGACTTCGTTGGGACCCTTAGGAACATTCCTTCAAATTGCGAATTTTTATTCATTTTACTATTTAATAACTCATAATCATATCTCGGTAACTAAATATTTGAAACTTGACAATTTAAAACAGCCTTTTCAAGTACTTAAATATTATTTAATGGACGAAAATGGGAAAATTTATAATCCTGATACAGACAGTAAGATCCTTTTGAATCCATTAAATTTGAATTGGTATTTTCTCCAGCCTAATTATTGTGAGGAAATGTCCCCGATAATTAGTCTTGGTCAGTTTCTTTGTGAAAATATACGTATAACCAAAAGGGGACCACACCTAAAATCCGGTCAAGTTTTAATTGTTCAAGTTAACTCTGTAGTAATACGATCAGCTAAGCCTTATTTGGCTACTCCTGGAGCAACTGTTCATGGGCATTATGGAGCAATCCTTTACGAAGGGGACACATTAGTTACATTTATATATGAAAAATCGAGATCTGGTGATATAACGCAGGGTCTTCCAAAAGTAGAACAGGTGTTAGAAGTGCGTTCGCTTGATTCAATATCAATGAACCTAGAAAAGAGAGTTGAGGGTTGGAATGCGAGTATAACAAGAATTCTTGGGATTCCCTGGGGATTCTTGATTGGTGCTGAGCTAACTATAGTGCAAAGTCGTATCTCTTTGGTTAATAAGATCCAAAAGGTTTATCGATCGCAGGGGGTGCAGATCCATAATAGGCATATAGAAATTATTGTACGTCAAATAACATCAAAAGTTTTGGTTTCCGAAGAGGGAATGTCTAATATTTTTTTACCCGGCGAACTGATTGGATTGTTACGAGCGGAACGAACGGGGCGCGCTTTTGAAGAAGTGATCTGTTACCGAGCTATCTTATTGGGAATAACGAGAGCGTCTCTGAATACTCAAAGTTTTATATCTGAAGCGAGTTTTCAAGAAACCACGCGAGTTTTAGCAAAAGCTGCTCTCCGAGGTCGTATCGATTGGTTGAAGGGCTTGAAAGAAAACGTTGTTCTGGGGGGGATAATACCAGTCGGTACCGGATTCAAAGGATTAGTCCACTGTTCAAGGCAGCATAACAACATTCTTTTGGAAAGACAAAAAAGGAATTTATTCGGGGGGGAAATGAGAGATATTTTCTTACACCACAGAGAATTATTTGACTCGTGCATTTCAACGACTTTACATGATACATCAGAGCACAATTGCTTAGAGGGTTTAATGAGTCCTAGGAGCGGATTCTTTTAACTATTTGTGATCATTTGATTTCTTAATGGTAAGAAAAGAAAGATAATAATGAATAGAAAGTAATGAATGGCCTGGGTCATGTATCAATGGTCACTCTCTGGTAGAAGAGAAGGTTCCCTCGGAACAATTATTTATTTCAGGGCGCCTCGTCTCTTTAAAAAAAAAAAAAAGAGGAAGTGGGGGATAAATGGCAAGAAGGTATTGGAACATCCATTTGGAAGAGATGATGGAAGCAGGAATTCTTTTTGGTCATGGTACTCGAAAATGGAATCCTAGAATGGCACCTTATATATCTGCAAAACGTAAAGGTATTCATATTACAAATCTGACTCGAACTGCTCGGTTTTTATCAGAAGCTTGTGATTTAGTTTTTGATGCAGCAAGTAGGGGAAAACAATTCTTATTTGTTGGTACTAAAAAAAAAGCAGCTGATTTAGTCGCGCGAGCTGCAATAAGGGCTCGGTGCCATTATGTTAATCAAAAATGGCTCGGCGGTATGTTAACCAATTGGTCCACTACAGAAACGCGACTTCACAAGTTCAGGGATTTGAGAACGGAACAAAAGGGGGGGAGACTCGACAGTCTTCCCAAAAGGGATGCCGCTATTTTGAAGAGACAATTATCGCGTCTGCAAACGTATCTGGGCGGGATTAAATATATGACGAGGGTACCCGATATTGTAATCGTCGTTGATCAGCAAGAAGAATATACGGCTCTTCGAGAATGTATCACTTTGGGAATTCCAACAATTTGTTTAATCGATACAAATTGTGACCCCGATCTCGCAGATATTTCGATTCCAGCAAACGATGACGCTATAGCCTCAATCCGATTAATTCTTAACAAACTAGTATTCGCAATTTGTGAGGGTCGCTCTAGCTATATACGAAATCGTTGATTAATAATAAGATCAATAAATTATTTTGGTAACTCCATAGATTTATGGATTGGTTACTATTCCTGAATCGCACAAAAGAAAAGAGACAAACCTGGTGGATATTATGCAATTAGCAGATATTCAAAATATACAATTCAAGTAGACAAGTCGAAAAGAAGATGGTTGAATCAAAATAATTCTGTTTAAATTTCGATTTCGGTCAGAGGGCAATATGAATGTTCTATCATGTTCCATGAACACGCTAAAGGGGTCATACGATATATCCGGTGTGGAAGTAGGCCAACATTTCTATTGGCAAATAGGTGGGTTCCAAGTCCATGCCCAAGTACTTATTACTTCTTGGGTTGTAATTGCTATCTTATTAGGTTCAGCCTTTATAGCCGTTCGGAATCCACAAACCGTTCCGACTGCCACTCAAAATTTCTTCGAATATGTCCTTGAATTCATTCGAGACGTGAGCAAAACTCAGATTGGAGAAGAATATGGCCCATGGGTTCCCTTTATTGGAACTCTGTTTCTTTTTATTTTTGTTTCTAATTGGTCAGGTGCTCTTTTACCTTGGAAAATCATAGAGTTACCTCATGGGGAGTTAGCCGCACCCACGAATGATATAAATACTACCGTTGCGTTAGCTTTGCTCACGTCAATAGCATACTTCTATGCGGGTCTTTCCAAAAAGGGATTAGGCTATTTCAGTAAATACATACAACCGACTCCAATTCTTTTACCCATTAACATTTTAGAAGATTTCACAAAACCTCTATCACTTAGTTTTCGACTTTTTGGGAATATATTAGCCGATGAATTAGTAGTTGTTGTTCTTGTTTCTTTAGTACCTTTAGTGGTTCCTATACCCGTCATGTTCCTTGGATTATTTACAAGCGGTATTCAAGCTCTTATTTTTGCAACTTTAGCTGCGGCTTATATAGGCGAATCTATGGAGGGACATCATTGACTCGTTTTCGAAATAGTCTTTTTTTCTAGCTTAGAACAAAGGCAATGTATGCGTAACTCAAGATAATCTACGTAGGAAAAATACATATCCAAACATAAATTTACAATACAGCATATACGATCAAGAGTCGTAGAAAAAAAATTACGATATTGGGGAATTGGAGGAAAGAGATCTAAAGGATCTTTTTCCTAAAATTTCAATTTGGCCTTACCTTATTATATCATCCCCTCTCCCCGCCAATTAATATTCTCTTTATATTGTTTTGTTAATTTTTGTTCATTCAATTCGAATAGCAAATACCAAGAGTGATAATTTGAATCAAAATTCTTATAGTATCACAGGCGGGTGATTAAAAAAAAAAGAAAAGAAAGATGCTTTATTATGAAATGATTCCCCTTACCCTTTTAGTTGATTTTAGTCAATTCTTCAATTCAACGATTGACCAAAAGAGAATTTTAATATAATAAATTGCACGGCCGTACCTCAATCAAATACTGATATTTATTTCTATGCAATGATTCGCCCCAATGAATTCGTCTATTTCGATTGTAGCCTGGTGGATAATGATAACGAAAAGGAATAGAAAAAAATTCTAAAAAAAAAAAAAGAGATTTCTAAAAAACGGGGCGATTCGGCGAGGGGGACATAATTAGGTATATGGAATCAAATGCCAACTCTTGTTGTTATTTTTTGAAAAGGGGTTCTAGAATACGATTGACTTTAAGATACGAATACTTGGAGTCTAAGATATGAATAGTTGGTTTACGTTCTGTAATAAAGACATGTATATGGGATATTAGATATTTCTAGTTATATAGGAACTAAAGATATATCTAATCCACCCTACCTACTCTTGTGATTATTGTGAATATCCATAGGGATTCTAATATAAATTGTTCGATTTCATCTTTGCTTTGACTGGGAATTGAATCAATAAAAATAAAGAGATGAAAGAACGAAAACGAACGAAGAATTCAAAAAAGGGTTCCGAAAAAATAAATGTAAGAACAAAAGTCGTATGGGTTTACAAAAATCCTGTGTTGTGTCTGTGGATCGAAACGAAAAAAGGGATATCTAAAAAGTTTTGATGGTTCAATAATAAATAATAATATTATTATTACGCCAATTGGGAGTTCTTAGTTACTTCGGCTGGGCGAATCCTAGTGACGGAATAATTAAGTCATAATTGAGTGGACGATTGTATCATTAACGATTTCTTTAGTTTTTCTTTATTTTAGTGCGAGGGACTTATCATGAATCCACTGATTTCTGCCGCTTCCGTTATTGCTGCTGGGTTGGCTGTTGGGCTTGCTTCTATTGGACCTGGAGTTGGTCAAGGGACTGCTGCGGGCCAGGCAGTAGAAGGGATCGCGAGACAGCCCGAGGCGGAGGGAAAAATACGAGGTACTTTATTGCTTAGTCTGGCTTTTATGGAAGCTTTAACAATTTATGGGCTGGTTGTAGCATTAGCACTTTTATTTGCGAATCCTTTTGTTTAATCCTAGAAAGAGGAAGGTCAATTTACTTATTTTTTCTCTTATTTATTATATTTTTTCTCTTATTTATTATATCTGTGTTTCTGGCTTTTTCGAATTCTATCAAGATTTCACTCCTCCAATTGGAAGGACTGATTTGAGGATGGGAAATTAGTATAGGCATACTAGTTCGCCTTGTTCTTTCCCTTTCTTAGTCTAAAGGAAACCCTCTTTTTAAGTGATGCTGCAACAAACGAGGGGTTTTGCAATTGACAGGAGTCCCGGCCCCTAATACTAATAAGTATCCCTCTTATCGGGAATCCCCAATTGCCAATTCAAAGAAAGGATTTCGAAATCGAATTTTTGACCCTGTTTCGAAATAGGTAAATGTAAATTACTAAAAAAACAAATAAATTAAATAAATATATATTACGTAGAAAATATATATTACGTAGAAAAAAAAAAGAACTTCGTTCTTTTTTTTTTTTTTTAGTCTATCTAAAAGAGGAGATCATATGAAAAATGTAGCCGATTCTTTCGTTTCTTTGGTTAACTGGCCATTCGCCGGGAGTTTCGGGCTTAATACCGATATTTTAGCAACAAATCCAATAAATCTAAGTGTAGTGCTTGGTGTATTGATCTTTTTTGGAAAGGGAGTGTGTGCGAGTTGTTTATTTCAAGAATAGGCTGGACCCAACCAGCTGCACTTTTTTTCGTTATAACTAGGACCAAAAGGGTGCATGATTCCGCGAATTACTTCTGAATAAATTTCAAATCATATTTAAGAACCATAGCATTTCGCGATTTGTTGGTAAATCTATTTTGATTCTCTATCAACCAAACCAATAATGTGGGACCATTAACATGGTTAAAGCTAAAGTTTGAAGTCCAGACCAGACACAGCACGGTACTCTTTCTACTACTATGTTTTACTATAGAATAGAAATGTTTTCAAAATGAATAATTAATAATAATTATTGGACTTTTTTTTTTTCGATATAAAACACTCATGTTGATAAAAAGATTTGAGCCTTTTATTGGTATTGGAAATTTTATTGGAAAATATTGGAAAAATAGGTATTTCAACCAACCCCCTTTTATGCTGAATCGATGACCTCCATAGAAAGTAAGAAGAATTCTTTGGATTTGAAGAAAAAAAGAAACAACTTTGCTGACAATTATATATTTTGATTTGGTCAGAAGAGTCCTCCAAATATTCTGTTCTTGGATTATATGGATCAGTCGCAAGATTCATTTTGGAATATGAATATAGAAGAGAGGGAGAGGATAGGCTCATTACATTAAAAAAAGATATGGGAACCCCCCATACATAAGTAGTTGACGTAATTGAGTGGGAGAGCCAAATGAATCGAAAAATTCATGTTTGGTTCGGGAAGGGATCATCGAAGTTTTGAGATGAATGGAAAGATAATCTACTTTCATTAAGTGATTTATTAGATAATCGCAAACTGAGGATTTTGAATAGTATTCGAAATTCAGAAGAACTGCAGGAAGGGGCCATTGAACGGCTGGAAAAAGCCCGGGCCCGGTTACGAAAAATCGAAATAGAAGCAGATCAGTTTCGAGTGAATGGATACTCTGAGATAGAACGAGAAAAATTCAATTTGATTAATTCAACTTATAAGACTTTGGATCAATTAGAAAATTATAAAAATGAAACCATTCATTTTGAACAACAAAGAGCAATTAATCAAGTCCGACAACGGGTTTTCCAACAAGCTTTACAAGGAGCGCTCGGAACTCTGAATAGTTGTTTGAACAAGGAGTTACATTTACGTACCATTAGTGCCAATATTGGCATGTTTGGGGCGATGAAAGAAATAACTGATTAGTCTTTTTACTGTAGGCACATTATTTTTTTTTTTTTGAAGAAAAAAAAATTAAGAAATACTCATGGCAACAATTAAAGCCGACGAAATTAGTAATATTATCCGTGAACGTATTGA